GCGCTTCAATATAATTACCAGGAGTAAGTGCTATAGCCTGTTTCCAATACTCAGCGGCTTGGTCGAACCAAGCCTCCGCAATTTCAGAATCCCCCTGTTGAATGGCCTGTTCTCCCCGGTCGGAATAGGTGGGTTAATTCCTTCCCTTAGAACCGTACTTGAGAGTTTCCTAGCTCATACGGCTCGGCAGTCAACTCTTTTTTTATTCCATTTGAATCTACCATATCTAACTGAATAAGATTTCTCGTAGATCTATCCCATTTTTCGGGTTAATGAAAAGAAGTTAATAAAATGAGTTTCAAACTTAAATCTTAAGTTTGGATTAAAAATCCGGTTTATTTTAGTTTTATCTTTTCTCCCACCTTCAGAAAAATAAAACATAGACATTTTGCCTATCATTAGAATTTTCTGAAAGGTAACTATCTCAGTTTCATATCATATAGAAATTTATATAGAATTTTTGAAAAAGACTTTCGAAAGGAAAGACTTACTATCTTTGGGATCTGATCCTACACCGCTGCTCAATATCTTAGTGGATCGACTCTATTACATAAGTGGATTCCTAACATTTGTCTCACATCATGACATAAGTAAGCAGTTATTTTTGTATCGGCGCAAAACCTTACTAATTGATCTTTACGGTGCTTACTCTATCAATTAGATCCTTTACCCATAGAATAAAACAGCTAGGCATATCTATTTCTTCATATTTCAACTTCTATGAAGTTTCTTTATTTTCTACAGCTGATAAAAATCGTTGTTTTAGACAATGCATATGTAGAAAGCCCTTTTTCTAGTATTTACTAGTGAATTTGATCTTTATTTACTTTTTATTTCTATAGTGGAGATAGTCGCACGTAATGACAGATCACGGCCATATTATTAAAAGCTTGTGGTAAGAATGGGTTTCGTTCGAGCGCTCGAAAATAATATTCCAAAGCTTTCGTGTGTTCTCCGTTACTTGTGTGGATAAGTCCTATGTTATAGAGTATATAACTTCGGTCATAGGGATCAATTTCTAGTCGCATAGCTTCATAATAATTCTGTAAAGCTTCCGCATAATTCCCTTCGGATTGAGCTGACATCCGTTACGGTCGTCATTCAATTCACAGAATCTCCGTTACAGAACCGTACATGAGATTTTCATCTCATACGGCTCCTCCCTTATGTGCATAATGATAAAATAATAAAGAAGATGAAAATCTTCTCATTATGAACTAAGTAGGGCTAGTGTTTTTACAAGAAATCTCTAGCCAACCTTCCTGCAAGAGATCTTTTCTTAACATCAAGCGTATTGTTACTAGAGAGAAAAGATAACTCCAACAATTTCTTTGTTCTCAACGCTTCCCAATGTCCAGGAATTAGTCACTTCAACAGCCTTCGATGGTTATACGGGTATCCAAAATACAAACGAGATGGATGTTTGTTGTCCCAACCATTCTTTTAGTCCCAAGCTTGCTAAAGAAGGGGATAATAATAATAATAATTTATAATATAACAAAGTTTTCGTGTTGTTAATTTCTAGGTGTAGTGCTTCTTCCCCTCTGCTACCTATTGGTTAGGATTGACCCGTAATACCGAACCTATAGGTATAACCTTTCGCTCAATACTAGAATCGAGAATTGAAACATAGCATCTGAGGCTGCATTAATCGAGGATACACGACAGAAGGAATTGTTCTATTTCCAAACTTTACCTTCTACAAGCGTAGATTTTTTTCTTTTTTTCCCGATCACGAATCATGTGTATTTCTCGTAAAACCGAGAGTCAAAAAAAAGTCAAATCGCACCATCTCTGTAATAAGTAAATGCCTCTTTTTCTCCTGAAGTTGTCGGAATTATTCGTAATAAGATATTGGCTACAATCGAAAAGGTTTTATCAATAAAATTTCCATTTATCCGCGATCTAGACATAGGTAGCAATCCATTCTATCATTGTTCTCATTACTTCTCGGGGGAAAATGATCCCACAAGGAAAAGAATTTTACAGTACGAAATAACATAAAAACAGATTCATTATCATTAAAAAAAATGGCCCAAATTAAAAACAATATTCAAATTGTTCTTTTTTACATTACAGGAACAGGAATTAATTGATAAGAATTAAGAAATAAATATTGGGAACCGCATTGGATTCCATCTTACTGGAATAGTCTATCAACGAAAGAAACTATTCTTATTTGATTGAAGTTACAGCTTAAAAAAACCTAAGTTGATTGAATTATGATACAAAGAAGAAAAAGGATCGAATCGAGTAATCATTGTATGATGAAAATGGGCCCATTTTTTTGTGTACTTAGCGGATATCACTAGACAATCAACTATAAAAAAATTTTTTATCTATTTGTATTTTTAATAGATAGATGGGATAAGGATTTTTGTTGATAACAGGCCTAAAAAGCAATTTGAGAATTCTTCTGGTATGGAATCGTAATCTAAAAAGAATCATGATCTAAAGATATCCATTAACCATAGTCTATAAAATATAGAGCCCTAGCTCAGTTGATTCGTTAGAATTTCTAATTTATTGATTTAATGCGGTCGGTATAGTATAAATAGATTAAATAGATAATCAGAAAAAGAAGATAACATTGTTTTTGCAAACATGAATAGAATTTTTTTAACAGTTTTTATAAGAAAACAATTTTCTATTTTTATCGCTTTCTATTTAGAATTGATTGGTTGTACCTACCCAATAATCTAATTCTAATATGAATAATTCATTATTCACTCGATTTTCGGTTTTTAGGTCATAATCATTATGTAGGAGAGATGGCCGAGTGGTTGAAGGCGTAGCACTGGAACTGCTATGTAGGCTTTTGCTTACCGAGGGTTCGAATCCCTCTCTTTCCTTACCTTCACCTAATTTACCGATCTTACTAACCACAATAGATCAATAGATATAGATAAAATAACAATATATGACTATTCCAACAGTTAGACCTTTCTTTGATATGGATTCTCTATTCCTAATGGCTGTGGTACGGAAAATACTGTTAAAGAAACGAGTAGACAAGGAATGAAAATATCCCTCTCGGTCTATGACACCTAAATGGAAGAAAAATCCGGAGCAAACCCTTATTTTATCTTAACCTTAGGTTAATTTACTTCGCCGAAAGGGAGGAAAATTGGTTATATTAGTCTTTATTTTCTTTTTGTTAGGTTTAAGTCTGACGAGAATAATATTCTACAACCAGCAATTCATTTATTTTCAAACCGACCCATTTACTATCTATTATTTGATTGACTAATCCTTTATATTGGAATGGTTGAAGAGTCAAATGGTTTGGCAATTCCTCCTGAGGGGATGAATCGAGAGAATTTTGAATTAGAGCTCTAGATTTTTGTTCATCTCTCGCCGCAATAGTATCTCGGGGTTTGCAGCGATAACTTGGTATATCTACTATACGACCGTTGACTAAAATATGTCTATGGTTAACTAATTGGCGAGCTCCCGGAATAGTCGGGGCCATACCCAACCGAAAAAGGATGTTATCCAGACGCATTTCAAGTAATTGTAGTAAAACCTGACCTGTTGACCCCTTTGCCTTTCCGGCGAGACGAACGTATTTAAGTAATTGTCGTTCTGTAAGACCATAATGAAAACGCAATTTTTGTTTTTCTTCTAGGCGAATACGATATTGGGATTTTTTCCCAGAACGCGATTGGTTTCTAAGATCACTTCCAGCTCGGGGCCTTTTATTAGTTAGCCCTGGTAAAGCCCCCAGACGACGTATTTTTTTGAAACGAGGACCTCGGTAACGCGACATAAAGACTCCTTAGTTATAATTAATTATTAATTAATTCTTATTCTTATTGATGAAATTTCATTCTACAGAATAAATCTAAACTAAAAATGAACTAAATTCTAAATAAAGCAAAATTTACTGAAGTATTATTCTATTATTAATATTAATTAAAGAATAATGAGATGAGTTGAATAAATATCCAGTTTCCGGTTTTCTATATATAGAAAAGGAAAAGGATTCTGTTCGTGAGATAGTTGGAAATTCCTATCCTATCCTATAATCAATGGCTTGTGCGAAAAGAAGAATACATTTTTTTTCACTTTGATTTCAAAGATGCATTATCAATCATGTAAAAAAGAAAATAAATAGAGAAAAGCCGACTATCGGAATCGAACCGATGACCATCGCATTACAAATGCGATGCTCTAACCTCTGAGCTAAGCAGGCTCACATAACATAAATTCAACATGCAGAGGAATTCAATAAACTCTTAGAATCTTTGCTATTAACTATTTTCATTCTTGGCTATTCATATTCGCTATTTATAACATAATTCATATTAAATATGAAATTCATTATTAATATTTTAATTATATTATTATTATTTTAAATTTTAATTATTATTATAAATAAATATTAAATTATTAATATTAAATTAATTAATATTAAAATAAATTAAACATAAACAATAGAATAATTCTAATTTAAAATAATAATAACTGTTAAATATTATAGAACATAACATAAGATTAATCTAGCGATATATAATTTCAATTTTTTTATTATTTTAATTTTTTTATATTTATTTTATTATATTTTATAAAATAATATAAATAAATTATCGACCGTTCAAGTATTTTCAATTTCATGGGTAAATGGGTGGAAGAGAGACAGATCTATAGGGTATGTATCCACCTATATTGAATTGCGGATACAGAAATGATAAAATCGTTTTTGATTGGACCGAATACGAGCCTCCTATAGGAGATGAAAGAAGATACACAAGAAATCACAAAGAGTAGAAAACACTTTTTCGAGACAGGCATCTATCTAATGAATTGAACGGTTCCGGTATAAATGAAAGAAAAAAGGGACGGGATCACAATGAGATTTTCATCTCAAAAGGGGGATATGGCGAAATCGGTAGACGCTACGGACTTAAGTGGATTGAGCCTTGGTATGGAAACTTACTAAGTGATAACTTTCAAATTCAGAGAAACCCTGGAATTAATAAAAATGGGCAATCCTGAGC